CATTTTTACTTTGATTTTGACTAACTGTTTTTACGTAAATGATAAGTAGAAAAGCAGTAGGCACGAGAACGAACAATGCAGTAGCAATAAATGCAAGAATATTTACTTCCATAATCTAATCGTTTTTTTATTTGAATTTTATTTCACAATAACTCGGGATTTAATCCCATAGAGATGATAAACCTTTTGCCTGTAAATTCAATGGATGAATTCCCTCTTGATGGTATTGAATCGAATCAATCATCAATATTATAAATAACAATATCTGAGCTATCAAATCAACTCATCGTCGAGAATTGAATAGTATACCATAGGAAGATCTTTTATCCACACCGAATCAAATCAAAAATGGGATTCCTGATCCAATCAAGAATTTTTTATTCACTGTTCCGTTCTTTCTTTTCGATAACCTACCCTACGCCTTTCTTGTATCATTATCCGATGAAGTATCATCGGACGACCCTTCCACTCCCATTAGCCCCAAACCAAAATAAACAATAGAGGTGAAATGGAAAAAGAAAGAGGTTAAGTTCTAAACTCTTTTTTTTTTAATGATCTAATTTTCTTTGAAGACAAAGGCGTGTGGTAAAGATGAATCCGAGTAGAAAGTTCTATTAATTAATAGTAGTGTTTTCGATGTCGATGGGACTCCGAAAATACAATAAATCAAAAAAAGGGAGGAAATCTTATTCATTCCTTCTCTAAGAAGGGTGCTATTGTGGGACGATCTTTATCTTTCTTTTATGCTCTTTCCTCAGATTATTATATTAGGACTAGGACACATATATCAAAAGTTCAGTGTGCAATTTTAATAAAATAGATTGTTCAAATTCAAATTAGTAAATTTACTAATTGAGGTTACCCAAAATCAGAACCAAAACCTGAGATAATGGCATTTGGAAACGTAGCTCATGGGGGGCATTAGATTCCCTTTATTTTGGGTCATATAAGAAAGAAATTCCATTTGTGTATGTGCTACCAAGAACCCTGTGGTACTCTCTTCTCTGTCCATATTCCATTATGAACAATAGAAAAAGAAGACCCAATATATCTTGGAATCCTGAATATAATGCTACCAACGATTGTACTAATTCAAATATATCTTTATACCATAAATCGGTACTCGTTGCAGTACCGAAAATTTGCATCTATTTGTTTGATGATGAGAAATACGAAAGAAAATAAAAAAAAGAAACCCTTTTTCTTGGGAATGAAATTCTGCCCTGCCCCTTGGCCTATCTTTCACAGAAAAGAGAGAGTTTAATTGATGGATTTATTGGATTCGTCGGGACTGACGGGGCTCGAACCCGTAGCTTCCGCCTTGACAGGGCGGTGCTCTAACCAATTGAACTACAATCCCAGGGAAATTAAGGGATATAGCAGAAAATTTGACTCCTACGTATCAGGTATTTCGGAAGGATAAGAGGTTATACCTTCTCCTGGTAGATTGACGAATTGTTGGGCCGAGCTGGATTTGAACCAGCGTAGACATATTGCCAACGAATTTACAGTCCGTCCCCATTAACCGCTCGGGCATCGACCCAGGAAGAATCCTTTTTAGACTTATTGGGAATCCATGATCAACTTCCTTTTGTAGTACCCTACCCCCAGGGGAAGTCGAATCCCCGCCGCCTCCTTGAAAGAGAGATGTCCTGGACCGCTAGACGATGGGGGCGTGAGAGACATACTAATTGATTAGCCGCCATCATACTAGACTATGATCATAACATAATATCAACCTTTCAAATTGTCAATATAAATAGAATGGAATAGCATGATTCGATCCAAGCTCTATTTTCATTATTTCATAAAATTTTTTTGATTCGTTATTTATGAATTATTCATTATAATTGCCATGCATTATATTAAATATCATATTTTTAAATACAAATAGATATATATAGATTATATAGAACTAAATCTATAATTATATCTATAATTATCTTAATTTAATTTATATTAAATAATAATAAAATAGAAAATTTCTAGTACGAAAAATACGATTCCGCCCGGAATGGAATAATTTGTCGAAAAAGAGGGGGTTTAATTCCATTTCTTACACTTTCATTCATTGGTTCATTTATTGTATTGTTAAGATATGCCTAGCTCACACTAAGCTAGGAGATTAATAAACGATAAATATGAGAAGAGAGGTCAAGATAAGTTATTGAAAATTGTTTTTCTCGAATTATATAATTCTAATCGAATTAGTAAAATTCTAATTTAGTTCAGAGGACAAGTCGAATTTATGATTCTAGAAAAGAGCTTGAATCTAGATCAAATTGGTAGGTGTACATGTATCAATGAAGCGAATTTCGTTCTCATGGAAATAAAATTGAAATAAAGTCAATAAACGAAAAACAATTAAGGTGGGCCTTGAAACAAGTCATTGCATTTTTCTATACTTGCTAGGGAAATCTATTCTCTTATTCAAGAATAAGCCACTAACTAGCCACTATGAATCTACTGCATGTACTTAGTGTATATAATATATGTACAG